ATAGCCCAGTTTATAAAACTTCTTATTTAGATGGGAATAAAGAGAATTCGAAGTTAGAAGTATTAAAAGAAGATAAATTATGGTTTGAAAAACCTCTTGTGACTCTTCTTTTCGACTATAAACGGTGGAATCGTCCATTGCGATATATAAAAAACAATCGATTTGAAAATGCAGTAAGAAATGAAATGTCACAATATTTTTTTTATACATGTCGAAATGATGGAAAAGAAAAAATATCTTTTACGTATCCACCTAGTTTGTCAACCTTCCGGGAAATGATAAAAAGAAAAATGGATTTGTTCACAGAAGAAAAACGGCCCCCTGATGAATTGTATGATCATTGGATTTCTACTAATGAACAAAAAAAGAAGAATCTCAGCAAAGAATTTCGAAATCGAATTGAAGTTCTAAAAAAAGGATCCATTACTCTAGATGTGCTGGAAAAAAAGAGTAGATTATGTAATGATGAGACTAAAAAAGAATACTTGCCTAAAATAGATGATCCCTTTTTGAATGGTCCCTATCGCGGAAGGAGAAACATTTTTTTTTCTTCCTCAATCAGAAATGAAACTTCGATAAAAAATGACATCGAGAAAAGATGGATAAATAAGATCCAGGGTATACTTTTTACTACTGATTATGATTATGAAAAATTGGAAGAGAAAATAGATACATTTGATCAAAATTCATTATCAACAGAAAAAAAAAATGATTTATTTCCGTTTTCAAAAATGGAATTAAAAACCCAACAAGGAAGAATTGTCTTCGAAGATCAAATCAATATTTGCAAATTCATCTTCATCCAAAATGTCAATCCAGAGTCTAAAAGACTAAAAGAAATAAGTAAAAAAGTAAAAAGATGGTCATCAAAATTAATCGATGATTTGGAACAACAAGAGGGAGAAAATGAAGAAACTGTAGCCGAGGATCATGAGATTCGTTCAAGAAAAGCCAAACGTGTAGTTATCTTGAATGATAACAAAGAAAACAATGATATTAATAAAAAAAACAATAATAATCCGGATGAAAGAGACGAAGTGGCTTTGATACGGTATTCCCAACAATCCGATTTCCGTAGAGACATCATCAAAGGTTCCATGCGTGCCCAAAGACGTAAGACAAACATCGGGTCGTTTTTTCAAGCAAATTTGCATTCCCCTCTTTTTTTGGAGAGAATAGACAACCCCCTTTTGTCTTTTGACATCTCCCAAATACAAAAATTCATTTTTAAAAAATGGAAAAAAGCAACACAATTAGAATTAAGAATTCTAGATTATACACAAGAAAAGGCAAAAGAAAAGGAGAAAGAAAAAAAAGAAGAATACAAAAGACAAGAAAAAGTACGAATAGAAATAGCGGAAGCATGGGATAACATTCTATTTGCTCAAATAATAAGAGGATCATTATTAGTAATCCAATCTTTTCTTAGAAAATATATTCTATTACTATCATTGATAATAGTTAAAAATACAATACGTATACTAGTATTTCAATTTCCAGAATGGTCAGAGGACTTTAAGGATTGGAAGAAAGAAATGCATATTAAATGCACCTATAATGGTGTTCCATTATCAGAAACCGAATTTCCAAAAAACTGGTTAATAAATGGTATTCAAATAAAAATACTATTTCCCTTTTTCTTTAAACCTTGGCACAAATCTAAGGTACAATCTCTTCAAAAAGATCCACGAAAAAACAAAAATGATTTTTGTTTTTTAACAGTTTGGGGAATGGAAACTGACCTTCCTTTTGGTTCTCCCCGAAAACGACTGTCGTTTTTTAACCCCATTTTCAAAGAAATTAAAAAAAAAATTCGAAAATGGAAAAAAAAGTCTTTTTTTGTGATACGAATTTTTTTAAAAAAAAAAAAAAAATTTTTAGTTGGATTGAAACAAATATCTGAATTAAACGAAACTAAAAAAGAAAAAGATAGGAGAATTCCTAAGCAAATGATTTCTGAATCATCCCTTATCATTCCCATTCAATCTATGGATTTGAAAGATTTTTCATTTACCGAAACAAAAATGAAAGATCTGGCTGATAGAACAAACACAATCATGAATCGGATAAAAAAAATACAAAATCAAAAAGACAATAATAACGAGTTTATAACTAATGACAGAAATAGTAATTGTAATAAAACAAATTCTCTCAATAAATTATTAGTATCAATAAGAAAAAGTTTGAAAAAATTAAAAAAAAGAAATGTACGATTAATACGAAAATCCTATTTGAGAATCAATTTTATTATTCAAAAGATATACATAAAAGTATTTTTATGTATAATTCATAAGAATAGTCCGAGAATCACTACACAACTTTTTGAATTATCAAAAAACGAATTTGATAAATTTATTTCCAAAAATGAAATAAATAAAGAAAAAATGAATAAAACAAGTGCTATTCACATTATTTGGACTCTCAAAAAACGGTTTTTTGATATTACTAAAAATAATTTAAAAAATTTGAGCAACTTATCCTACTTTTCACAAGCGTATGTATTTTACCAAATATATAAAACTCAAATTTATAGAGATCTTCTTCAATATAAGGAAACATCTCTTTTTCTTAAGAAAGAAATAAAGGATTATTTAGAAACAGAAGGAATACTTCATTTGGAATTAGGGCATAAAAATCTTTTTAATTACACAATTGTTGAATGGAAAAACTCTTTAAGTAAGTATTATCAATATGAATTATCACGGATTCAATGGTATCGATTAGTACCCCACAAATGGCGAAACAGAGTGAATCAAAGATCTATTATGACTGAAAATAAAGATTTTCAAAAAAGTCATTCAGATGAAAAAGACCAATTAATTTTTTACAAAAAATTAATTAATTTTGAATCGAATTCCTTCTCCAATGAAAAATATACTATTAATTTTCAAAAATACTATAAATATGCACTTTTCTCATATCAATCCATTAATTATGACGATAGAAAGGATTCATATATTTCTGTATCACCATTATGGATAAATAATTCGCAAGAAAGTTGTTATAATTCCAATATATACAACATAAAGAAAAGTGCCTTAGTTGATATGTCAGAGCGTATTATCCCTATATATAATTATATATATAATAATTTCGGACAGAACAAAAATATGACTCTAGATAAATTTCCAGATAAAAAATATTTTGATTGGAAAATTCTCTATTTGTGCTTTAGAAATAAAGGGTATATTCATTCCTGGATCGCTATCGATACCAATATCAACTTCAATAATAATACAAATACTAACACTAAAGTCAATAATTATCCAATAGTTGGTAAAATTGATAACAAAGACCTTGTTTATCTTCAAATTGATAAAGATCAGAAAATCAAGATTTCAAAAAAAAAAAAAAGCCTTTTTGATTGGATGGGAATGAATGAAGAAATACTAAGGCGTTCGATTTCGAATCTAAAACTTTGGTTCTTTGGCGAATTTGTGCTTCTTTATAATACATATAAAATGAACCCCTGGATAATCCCGGCCAAAGAACTTCTTTTCAATTTAAATGAAACTGTTAGTGAAAATAAAAACATTACTAAAAATCAAAAAGAGAATCCCTTAAAATTATCCAAATTATCCAATGAAAATAAATCTAAATCTATTAAATTAGAAAATAAGAATCAAGACAAAAAAGAATCTCTAGGTAAAAACAATGTTGAATTAAATATACAAAATAAAGAAACTCTTGAATCAATTTTCTCAACTCAAGAAAAAGATATTGAAGAAGATTCTGCAGGCTCAGATAGGAAAAAACGTCAAAAGAGAAAACAATATAAGAGCAACACGGAAGCAGAACTTGAGTTCGTCTTAAAAAGGTATTTACGTTTTCAATTGAGATGGAATAATTTTTTAAATCAAAAAATAACAAATAATATTAAAGTATATTGTCTCTTGCTTAGATTGGTAAATCCAAAAGAAATTGCTATATCCTCTATACAAGGTGGAGAAACAAGTCTAGATATTCTGATGATTCAAAAAGATTTTACTCTTAAAGAATTGATGAAAAAAAGAATATTAATTATCGAACCTGTGCGTTTGTCTATAAAAAACGACGGTCAATTTTTGATGTATCAAACTCTAAATGTTTCATTGGTTCATAAGAGTGAGTACCAACTTAATCAAAGTTACCGAGAAAAACACTATATTGATCGAAACAATTACACTAATTATATTGTAAGACATCCAAATCAAAGAATAACTGAAAATCGAGATTATGGTTTAGTTATTCCTGAACGTATTTTTTCCACTAAATGGCGTAGGGAATTAATAATTCGAATTTGTTTCAATTCTAGGAATAGAAATCTTATTTCGAACAATTCAGTATTTTGCAATAACGTAAAAAACTATGATCAAGTTTTGGATAAAAGTCAAAATTTTTATAGGGATAAAATTGAACTAATTAAATTAAAATCCTTTCTTTGGCCTACTTATCGATTAGAGGATTTATCTTGTATGAATCGATATTGGTTTGATACCAATAATGGAAGCCGTTTTAGTCTGTTAAGGATATATATGTATATATGTATCCCCCGTTGAAAATTCGTGAATGATGCATTTCTCATCTCATATATATCTTTCAGGTCTGTATTTATTATATGAAACCGGGGGTTGTACACATTCCTTGTCTTACATTTCCATTCCAATACGATAAATCAATGCATGTATGCATATCCATTAGATAAATAATTAGATATTCGATTAGATCAAATAGGAATAGGTCAAAAAGATGTTCTCTTTTATCTGGATAAATATCTATTTTTTGTTTTTACTTATACTTAATTTACTTAATTAAATTAAAATGAGAAAATGAATAGGATTATTTTTACTGATCGGTTAAATGGATTTTTGAATTTTAAAAAGGAAAAAAGAGTAGATTTTATCTTATGGTAAAAAAGAAAGTTATTTCGGTTATTTCAGAAGAAGAAAATCGGGGATCTATTGAATTTCAAGTCTTTCATTTCACCAATAAAATAAAAAGGCTTACTTCACATTTGGAATTTCACAGAAAAGACTATTTATCGCAGCGGGGTCTACGGAAAATCTTAGGAAAACGACAACGGCTGTTGTCTTATTTGTCAAATAAAAAAAGAGTTTCTTATAAAGAATTAATGAATCAACTGGATATTCGTGAATCAAAAACGCGTTAATTTTTTCATTTAAAAAAACAATGAAAATTGTTTATTTTATTTTTATTGAATTTTTTTTTATCTAGAATTTAGACGAACTTCTTTTTGTTTTAAGCAGTTCATAAAAGAATGAATCGAGGAATCAACTATGAATGGAACAACTAAAAGAAAAGAACATATGATAGTCAATATGGGACCTCATCATCCATCAATGCATGGTGTTCTTCGTCTTATTCTTACTCTAGATGGCGAAGATGTTATTGATTGTGAGCCAATATTGGGTTATCTGCACAGAGGGATGGAAAAAATTGCCGAAAACCGAACAGTTATACAATATTTGCCTTATGTAACACGTTGGGATTATTTAGCTACTATGTTTACAGAAGCAATAACCGTAAATGGACCCGAGCAGATGGTGAATATTCAAGTACCTAAAAGAGCCAGTTATATCAGAGTGATTATGTTAGAATTGAGTCGTATAGCTTCTCATCTGTTATGGCTTGGCCCCTTTATGGCAGATATTGGGGCACAGACTCCCTTTTTCTATATTTTCAGAGAAAGAGAATTAGTATATGATCTATTTGAAGCTGCCACCGGTATGAGAATGATGCACAATTATTTTCGTATCGGAGGAGTAGGGGCCGATCTCCCTTATGGATGGATAGATAAATGTTTGGATTTCTGTGATTATTTTTTAACCGCTGTTTCTGAATACCAAAAACTTATTACGCGAAATCCCATTTTTTTAGAACGAGTTGAGGGTGTAGGTATTATTGGTGCAGAAGAAGCAATAAATTGGGGTTTATCCGGACCGATGTTACGAGCTTGCGGAATTCAATGGGATCTTCGTAAAGTCGATCATTATGAATGTTATGACGAATTCGATTGGGAAATCAATTGGCAAAAAGAAGGAGATTCATTAGCGCGTTATTTAGTCCGAATCAGTGAAATGAAGGAATCTATCAAAATTGTTCAACAGGCCCTCGAAGGAATTCCAGGCGGTCCTTATGAGAATTTAGAAATACGTTGCTTTGATAGAGAACGGGATCCAGAATGGAATGATTTTGACTATCGCTTCATTAGTAAAAAAACCTCTCCTACTTTTGAATTACCGAAGCAAGAGCTTTATGTAAGAGTTGAAGCCCCAAAAGGGGAATTGGGAATTTATTTAATAGGGGATCAGAGTGGTTTTCCTTGGAGATGGAAAATTCGTCCCCCCGGTTTTATCAATTTGCAAATTTTTCCTCAGTTAGTTAAAAGAATGAAATTGGCGGATATTATGACAATACTAGGTAGCATAGATATCATTATGGGAGAAGTTGATCGTTGAAATGATAATTGATACAAGAGAAGTACAAGATATCCACTCTTTTTCTAGATTAGAATCTTTAAAAGAGATCTATGGGATCATAGGGATGCTTTTACCTATTTTGATTCTTGTATTGGGGATCACAATAGGTGTACTTGTAATTGTGTGGTTAGAAAGAGAAATATCCGCCGGAATACAACAACGTATTGGACCGGAATACGCCGGTCCGTTGGGAATTCTTCAAGCGTTAGCAGATGGAACAAAACTTATTTTCAAAGAAAACCTTCTTCCGTCTAGAGGAGATGGTCGTTTATTCATTATCGGACCATCCATAGCCGTTATATCCATTTTCGTAAGTTATTCAGTAATTCCTTTTAGCTATCAACTTGTTTTATCCGATCTCAATATCGGTGTTTTTTTATGGATTGCCTTTTCAAGTATTGTTCCGATTGGACTTCTTATGTCAGGATATGGATCAAACAACAAATATTCCTTTTTAGGTGGTCTACGAGCCGCTGCTCAATCGATTAGTTATGAAATACCGTTGACTCTTTGTGTGTTATCAATATCTCTACGTGCGTGTCGTTATAACCTTTTCTTTAATTCTTTTTTGTAAGTAAAGAAGTTGAATAGGTATCTTCACTTTTTTATTCATCATTCAGGTTAAATTAACTAAATCAGATAGTTATATGAGTGAAAAAAAAACAGCTTCTAAATTAGCAGTAACAAGATTGAGTCTCATCTCCTAAGTACAAGAACGAAAAATAAAGTAAATTTAATATAAGCAAGACTTTTTACCCTTTACCCCATGGATTGGTTGATTAGTGATTAGTCATACTGGCTTGAAGCGGGCTCAAAAGATCAACCGTATATAGTTTTCACTATTCTTTATATGTATTACTAGAACGGAGGGTTCGACAAAAATGAGTGGATGGTTAGGAACACAAAAATACATAAAAGATTAGTAATAGAAATTTTTATGTCAATTTTCAAAACGAAAATCTTTGGATAACATAAAAAGAACAATAATCGAAAAGAACACAATAATTGGGGCTTTCCATTTGTAGAAATAATCAAGCAGTACTCCTCACGATTGCAATCCAGAGTATGCTCCTACTCACAGATTAAAAAACGACTATCCGAAACGAAATAATCTTTTCTTGTTTTGAACTTCCTCTTTGAAAGAAGAATAGGAACAAAAATTCATAGAGATCACTAAATAGCCTGCATTATTAAGACACTCATCTAATCTCTGATTTTTTTTCATAATAATCAAAAAAAGATGGCTATTGATATTCATAGAAAGAGTATTTTATTAAAAAGTTATTACTCAACAAAGAAAAATTCAAATTATTAAAGGACGAGATTAATTCATAAGTGCTTTTTGAGTTATTATATCTATATCATTCTGACATACAGAATTTCATCGGTCTAATTTTTGACCTTCCGGCGGGTGTTGATTCTATCTATATTTTGACCCCAAATAAAATCTATCACGATAAAAAATATCAACCCGGTCCTTAGATTTCTTGATGGCCGTCAAGGAGCCGTATGAGGTGAAAATCTCATGTACGGTTCTGGACTAGCGATGGGAACAGTGATGTTCCCGCCGACTATTATTATCTAATAGTTCAAGTACAGTTGATATAGTTGAGGCGCAATCCAAATATGGGTTTTTAGGATGGAATTTGTGGCGTCAACCTATAGGGTTTATCATTTTTCTAATTTCTTCCCTAGCAGAATGTGAGAGATTGCCTTTTGATTTACCCGAAGCAGAGGAAGAATTAGTAGCAGGTTATCAAACCGAATATTCGGGTATCAAATTTGGATTATTTTATGTTGCTTCCTATCTCAATCTATTAGTTTCGTCGTTATTTGTAACAATTCTGTACTTGGGTGGTTGGAATATCTTTATTCCGTCCGTATTTTTTTCTGATCGAGTTGAAATAAATAAAGTAGGTAGGGTCTTTAGAATGACAATTGGTATTTTTATTACTTTAGCTAAAACTTATTTGTTCGTGTTCATTTCTATCACAACAAGATGGACTCTACCGAGACTAAGAATGGATCAACTATTAAATCTTGGATGGAAATTTCTTTTACCCATTTCTCTTGGTAATTTATTATTAACAACCTCTTCTCAACTCCTTTCACTCTAAACGAAAAAAGAATATGATATTCTATATTTCTCACTTCTCATCAAACAAGAGAAAGAAACAAACATAAGATTATTTATAGATCTTTACAATATGTTCCCGATGGTAACTGGATTCATAAATTATGGCCAACAAGCAATACGGGCGGCAAGGTACATTGGTCAAGGATTCATCATTACCTTATCCCATGCAAATCGTTTACCTGTAACTATTCAATATCCTTATGAAAAGTTAATTACATCGGAGCGTTTCCGCGGACGAATCCATTTTGAATTTGATAAATGCATAGCTTGTGAAGTATGTGTTCGTGTATGTCCTATAGATCTACCCGTTGTTGATTGGAAATTGGAAACCGGTATGCGAAAAAAACGCTTGCTTAATTACAGTATTGATTTCGGAATTTGTATATTTTGTGGAAATTGCGTTGAGTATTGTCCAACAAATTGTTTATCAATGACTGAAGAATATGAGCTTTCTGCTTATGATCGTCACGAATTGAATTATAATCAAATCGCATTAGGTCGGTTACCGATGTCAGTAATTAACGATTATACAATTCGAACAATTTTGAATTATCCTCAAATAAAAAATGCATTTCATGATTAAAGAATGATTAAAGAGTAATTACTAATTACTATAGTAATGTATAGTCAGGTTCAATTTTATCTAATTGAAAGGAATCGTTCCTTATTTTTTTTTTGCTCACTAGAACTCGAAATTGCAATTAATTGTTGATTAGTTAGTGAGAAGTGCAAATCAATTTGGATTGAAAATAGAATTTAATAATCTCTCTATTTATTTAGAAATAGTTTCCAGCTAACTTTTCCACTTGGTTTGGCGTAAAGGGGAACAAGATATTGGTATAGTAATTGGACCTAGACGTAATTCAAATCCATTAGAAACACCATTCCATTTTAATTGAATTCAATTAGGAGCATATCATAAAAAAAGAAAAAATTTCCTGGTCAGGTCAATAAAATCATGAAAAACATTTCAATTTGTTTATCTTGTATATAGAATGGATTTGCCTGGACCAATACATGATTTTCTTTTAGTTTTTCTGGGATCAGGTCTTCTATTAGGAGGTATAGGAGTGGTATTACTTACCAATCCAATTTATTCGGCTTTTGCATTGGGATTGGTTCTTGTTTGCATATCGTTATTTTATATTTTATCAAACTCTCATTTTGTAGCGGCTGCACAGCTACTTATTTATGTCGGAGCTATAAACGTTTTAATTTTATTTGCTGTCATGTTCATGAATGGTTCAGAATATTATAAAGATTTCGAACTTTGGACTGTTGGAAATGGGATTACTTCGTTGGTTTGTACAAGTATTTTCATCGCCATAATTACCACGATTCTCGATACGTCTTGGTACGGAATTATTTGGACGACAAAATCAAACCAAATTATCGAACAAGATTTGATAGGGAATAGTCAACAAATTGGAATTCATTTATCAACGGATTTTTTTCTTCCATTTGAACTCATTTCAATAATTCTTTTAGTTGCTTTGATAGGTGCAATTGTTGTTGCCCGTCAATGAAAAATCTTTCTAACTATTAAGAACAATCGAAATTGAAATTTTCTCGCTCTTATCAAATCCATTTAGCTTTCATTTTTGAATTCTATTTCAATATTGATCTTTTTCTATCTTAGAAAAAAAAAGAATATATTCTTTTTTTTTTTCTACTTGTTCTATTATAGTTAAGCGAAAGCCTTGGTTTATTGTTCATGGCGAAATGATTCAAAATTGATAAGGAGCTGATCAATGATACTCGAACATGCACTTGTTTTGAGTGCCTATTTATTTTCGATTGGTATCTATGGATTGATCACGAGTCGAAATATGGTTAGGGCTCTTATGTGTTTGGAACTTATCCTGAATGCAGTTAATATAAATTTCGTAACATTTTCGGATTTGTTTGATAGTCGACAATTACAAGGAAATATTTTCTCTATTTTTGTTATAGCTATTGCCGCAGCCGAAGCGGCTATTGGGTTAGCTATTGTTTCATCAATTTATCGTAATAGAAAATCAACTCGTATCAATCAATCGAATTTATTGAATAAATAAGTAATAAGTACTACTAATTTCATTTATTTAAAAAATTCGAATATTCATCAATTATTTAATACTAAATGTAAAAATGTAAGAAATCAAAGTATCTTAGCCAACCCAGGAGTCGCGATCCATAATTCGATTGATTATTAAAATAATGATAAAATCATTGATTCATCTGGTATATAAATATATGATTTATCTATAAGTTTACTAAATCGAAGATTTATGATATTCAAAAAATGAGAGATCCAATGTCACATTCAGTAAAGATTTATGATACATGTATAGGATGTACTCAGTGTGTCCGAGCCTGCCCAACCGATGTATTAGAAATGATTCCTTGGGATGGATGTAAGGCTAAGCAAATTGCTTCTGCTCCACGAACGGAGGACTGTGTTGGTTGTAAGAGATGTGAATCCGCTTGCCCAACGGATTTTTTGAGCGTGAGGGTTTATTTATGGCATGAAACAACTCGAAGCATGGGTCTAGCTTATTAATATAATAAGTTTCAGAAAAAACTACTTTAAACAAACTGAATTTTCAATTTTTTTTAAAATACAATTGATTTTTTTTATCGACAAAAAAACCCGTTCTTTTTCGAGAACGGGTTTTGGGGTCTAATTCTATCTTGTCTTTACCACGAATTATTTTCCTTGGTTAACAATAATTGTAGGTTTACCAATATTAGCGGGTTCTTTAATTTTCTTTCTACCTCATAGAGGAAATAAGGTAATAAGGTGGTATACCATATCTATTTCTATTTTTGAACTCCTTTTAACGACCTATACATTCTGTTATCATTTCCAATTGACCGATCCATTAAATCAACTAGCAGAGGATTATAAATGGATTAATTTTTTTGATTTTAACTGGAGATTGGGAATAGATGGGCTTTCTATAGGAACCATTTTACTGACGGGATTTATAACCACTTTAGCTACTTTAGCAGCCTGGCCGGTTACTCGGGATTCCCGATTGTTCCATTTCCTGATGTTAGCAATGTACAGCGGTCAAATAGGATCATTTTCTTCTCACGATCTTTTACTTTTTTTTCTCATGTGGGAGTTCGAATTAATTCCCGTTTATTTACTTCTATTGATATGGGGAGGACAGAAACGTCTGTATTCAGCTACAAAATTCATTTTATACACTGCGGGGGGGTCTATTTTTATATTAATAGGCGTTTTTGGTATTGGCTTATATGGTTCGAATGAACCAACATTAAATTTTGAAATATTAGCTAACCAATCGTATCCTGTAGCACTAGAATTACTATTTTATACTGGATTTTTTATTGCTTTTGCAGTCAAATTACCGATCATACCCTTACATACATGGTTACCAGACACCCACGGGGAGGCACATTACAGTACTTGTATGCTTCTAGCTGGAATTTTATTAAAAATGGGAGCATATGGTTTGGTTCGGATCAATATGCAATTATTCCCCCATGCTCATTCTATATTTTCTCCCTGGTTGATTATAGTAGGTGCAATACAAATAATCTATGCAGCTTCAACATCTCCTGGTCAACGTAATTTTAAAAAAAGAATAGCCTATTCCTCCGTATCTCATATGGGGTTCATAATTATCGGAATTGGAGCGATAACCGATACGGGGCTCAATGGAGCCCTTTTACAAATGATTTCTCACGGATTTATTGGTGCTGCTCTTTTTTTCTTGGCAGGAATGACGTATGATAGAATACGTCTTGTTTATCTCGACAACATGGGTGGAATGGCGATTTTCCTTCCAAAAATATTCACACTGTTCAGTATCTTATCAATGGCTTCCCTTGCATTACCCGGCATGAGTGGTTTTGTTGCCGAATTGATAGTCTTTTTTGGAATAATTACCAGCCAACAATATTTTTTAATTCCAAAAATACTAATTACTCTTCTAATGGCAATTGGAATGATATTAACTCCTATTTATTTATTATCGATGTTACGTCAAATGTTCTATGGATACAAGATTTTGAATGTGCAAAACTCTTATTTTTTTGATTCTGGGCCGAGAGAATTATTTATTTTAATCTCTATTCTTCTCCCAATAATAGGTATTGGTATTTATCCGGATTTCATTCTCTCACTCTCAGTTGAGAAGGTCGAAGCTATTATATCTACATATTTTTATCGATCGTTTTCATGAATAAAACAAGAAAAAATTTAGAATCCTATTCTTTCTTTTTCGTTTTGCAATTTTACAATGAAAAATAAAAATTAACTAAAGTCAAAATGAATTGAAATTTTGACTAGATGGATTTATTTTTGTGAGAACCTTTTGAATCAATTAGTGTAGTGATTCAAATGGTTCTCGACATCTTCCCTGAAGTATGGAGTTTTTTTTTTTCTTATATTCTTTAACTTAATATTTAATAAATATTTAATAATTTAGTATTTCAAATTTTTATTTTATTATCATTTTTTTGAAAATGTTTTATGTTTCTATTTGTAGGAATCTTTTTCAATTTGATTTCATGTTAATGAAAATTAAAAGAACCATAACTATGTAACCCTATTCCTAATAAATTGACCCAAAAATAGCATATCCAAATTATAAGAAAGCCCATAGAAGCCACAATCGCGCAATTTAGACTTTTGAACTTTTTTTTATTTGTTCGAGTATGTAAATAAATTGCAAATATAATCCAAGTAATAAATGACCAAGTTTCTTTTGGGTCCCAATTCCAATATGATCCCCATGCCTCATTAGCCCATACTGATCCTGAAAGAATCCCGATGTTTAAAAAGATAAACCCTAGACTAATAATACGATAACTCCACTGATCTAATTGTTGAATTAGTTGAGCTCTGTAATAATTTCTCGCAGAACAAGAGAAGTTGTTTATTAAAACATTCCGCTTTTCATCCATATATTGGATCTTGTTAAATGAAAATGACTCGTTTACGAAATTTTGAAAAATCTTTTTAAATGAAAATGAAATGACTAAAAGAGCTACTGATAATAATGATCCGCATAAAAGAGCTGCATAGCCCAATATCATCATACTTACGTGCATCATTAACCACTGGGATTGAAGCGCGGGTACTAATATTACAGATTGATGTATTTCGGTTAAAAGACCTGAAGTGGTAAAGCCGTGTAGAAAAATTGTACTTGGCGAGGTTATTGCGCTTAAATAATTGGTATGTTTTTTAAAATATGGAACGATAGAAATAAGGGAGAAACTCCATGAAAGAAAAATGAATGATTCATATAAATCACTTAATGGGAAATGCCCCGAATAAATCCAACGAGTGATTAATAATCCCGTTATACAGAAAAAAGTAGCTATAATGCCTTTTTCTGACGAATAATATAGTCCTACGATTTCATCAACGGATAAAATTATCAAAAAAATTGTAATTACAATTGAAACGATCGAAAATGATATATGAGTTAATATATGTTCTAAGGTGGAAAATATCATAAAAATTCTCAAATAAAAAAAGTATAGAAAATGATACGGAATCCAATCTGGAATTGCATTTATTATATATAGAACTTATTGTCTTTCTTTTCGAAGATAGCCTGCCGCCACTCGGACTCGAACCGAGATGCTCTAGCACTGCTTCCTAAGAGCAGCGTGTCTACCGATTTCACCATAGCGGCGTACGCGAAATAATAATAAGCTTTTTTTATTTAGTTGTCGAGATTGAAATTCAAAAAGTTAATTAAATTAATGACAAAAAATTCCTTTCGTTTTACTCCATATTGAAACATTCCAAAATATTACCATAATTCAATTCTTATTTAGTAATTCAATTATTAAAATGGCTATTCGAAATTCAAGTAGCTTGATGGGGAAAATAAGAATCCCCATCGGGAAAGACTACAATAAAAAAAATACCATTTTTTGATTATTTATTATAAGTTTGATTATTGGATTGTTGCACAAAAAAACTTTTTGAATTATCCGTAGAAATAGATTTCGCTAATGAAAAAGCCTTCAATGCTGTAAAATAGGCTTTTATTTTCCAAATATTCTTACGAATATGTTTTTTTGATATAGAAGTACGTTTTTTTGGAACTGCCATGAAAAAATAAATTTGAAAAAATTCTTTTTTTATCTAGTTGAATGTGAAAGACATTTATTGTTCAAACAATTTCATTTATTTTTAAATTTTTTTTTAGTCAAATTTTTACTAAAATTATAGTCAATTATATAATATATAATTATATACAAAGTAAATTTTTAAAAATAGAAAATTAAAAAAAAAATATATATATATAAATATATATTTATATATATTAATATAAAGAAAAATATAGTATTAGTATTTTTAGTTAATTTTTTATTTTTATTTCATTTTCGATTGCACTATTAGCCTGATCCTATTTATTATAACTTCCTTCTTCCTCTGAATATTCTAAGGAGTTGAGAAAGAATAATTCAGAATAAAATAAGAATAAAAGATAAAAGGTTTTTTTATGGACTATACATATCCCTATTCATGGATTATACCTCTCATTCCACTTCCCATTCCTATGTTAATAGGAGTTGGACTTATCGTTTTTCCAATGGCAACAAAAAATCTTCGACGTATGTGGTCCTTTCCTAATATCTTTCTACTAAATGTAGTTATGCTCCTTTCGGTCTATCTATCTATTCAGCAAATAAATAAAAGTTCTATCTATCAATATGTATGGTCTTGGACAATTAATAATGATTTTTCTTTAGACTTCGGTTACTTAATAGATTCGCTTGCTTCGATTATGGTAATATTAATTAGTACGGTTGGAATTCTGGTTCTTTTTTATAGTGACAATTATATGTATCATGATCAGGGATATTTGAAATTTTTTTCTTATATGAGTTTTTTCACTACCTCCATGTTGGGATTAGTTACTAGTGTGAATTTGATACAAATTTATATTTTTTGGGAATTAGTTGGAATGTGTTCTTATCTATTAATAGGTTTTTGGTTCACACGACCTATTGCGGCGAATGCTTGTCAAAAAGCCTTTGTAACGAATCGTGTAGGCGATTTTGGTTTATTATTAGGGATTTTGGGACTTTATGCTATAACGGGTAGTTTCGAATTTAGAGATTTATTCGAAATAGTAAATAAATTAGTTTATAATAATGAGGTCAATTTTGTATTTCTTACTTTGTGTGCCTTGCTTTTATTTACAGGTGCAGTTGCCAAGTCTTCTCAATTCCCCCTTCACGTATGGTTACCCGATGCCATGGAAGGTCCCACTCCTATTTCGGCTCTTATACATGCCGCTACTATGGTCGCAGCAGGTATTTTTCTTGTAGCTCGCCTCCTTCCTCTTTTTATAATTATACCTCATATAATGAATTTGATTTCTTTGATAGGTATAGTAACACTACTATTCGGAGCTACTTTATCCCTTGCTCAAAAAGATATTAAAAGAAGTTTGGCGTATTCTACGATGTCCCAACTGGGTTATATGATGTTAGCTTTAGGAATGGGATCGTATCAGGCGGCTTTATTTCATTTGATTACTCATGCTTATTCGAAAGCATTATTGTTTTTAGGATCCGGATCTATTATTCATTCAATGGAAGCTATTGTTGGATATTCTCCCGATAAAAGTCAGAATATGGTTCTTATGGGAGGGTTGAAAAAGCATGTACCAATTACAAAAACTGCTTTTTTAATAGGTACGCTTTCTCTTTGTGGTATTCCACCTCTCGCTTGTTTTTGGTCCAAAGACCAAATTCTTAACGATAGTTGGTTGTATTCTCCGGTTTTTGCAATTATAGCTTGTTTCACAGCAGGATTAACCGCATTTTATATGTTTCGAATCTATTTACTGACTTTTGAGGGACATTTAAACGTTCATTTTAAGAATTATAGTGGTCAAAAAAGTGGTTCCTGCTATTCAATATCTCCATGGGGAAAAGAAATTCAAAAAAACAAGTTTTCTTTATTATTATCAATAAATAATAATGAAAATGAAAAGGGGATTTTCTTTTTTTTCAATACAACCTATCGAATTTTTGATAATGGAAAAAAAATGATACGCCCTTTTATTAGTATTGCTTGTTTTGGAATTCAAAATACGTTTTTTTATCCCCCCGAATCGGACAGTACTATGCTATTTTCCATGTCTATATTAGTACTATTTACTTGTCTTGTTGGAATTATAGGAATTCCTTATAATCAAAGTGGAATTGATTTTGATCTATTATCAAATTTGTTGAATCCGTCTATAAACCTTTTACATCCGAATCAAAATAATTTTATAGATTGGTATGAATTTTTTATAAATGGAATTTTTTCAGTCAGTCTAGCCTTTTTTGGTATATTTATAGCGTTTTTTTCATATAAGCCCATTTATTCATCTTTCAAAAATTTCAACTTACAAAATTCATTTGTTAAAGGTGGTAATAATAATAATAATACTACAGCTCTCTGGGAAAAAATAATTAATCTCATTTATGATTGGTCATATAATCGTGGTTACATAGATTTTTTTTATCGAATATCTTTGGCTGGGGGTCTAAGAAGATTTGCTGAACTAACTCATTTTTTTGATCGACGAGGAATTGATGGAATTACAAACGCTTTTGGCCTTATAAGTTTCTTTGGTGGAGAGGGCATTAAATATTTAGGAACAGGTCGGATTTCGTCTTATCTCTTAGTCTATTTAGGCTTTGTCTTAGTGTTAATCTTTTTACTTTTTTACTTATTTCTTTTAGTCTTTTAGACTCTGGATTGACATTTTGGATGAAGATGAATTTGCAAATATTGATTTGATCTTCGAAGACAATTCTTCCTTGTTGGGTTTTTAATTCCATTTTTGAAAACGGAAATAAATCATTTTTTTTTTCTGTTGATAATGAATTTTGATCAAATGTATCT